TGATCATAAATAATCGCCAACAAGAATTTGGTTCTTTTTACGTACTTGATATCGATAAATCTGCGAATCTAGAAATTCATTTCGGCCAATTGAACCTTCTCGAACTGTTTCTTTTTAAGAACCAAAAAGATTTGTGCCAAAATAACAGATGCCAAGAAGAACAAAAGTCCTTGGACACGTAATGGATCTTGAAGTACTATTTCTGCATCTCCCTGACCAAATCCGCCTACATTAGGATTACTCGTTAATGGTTGATCAAATTTGATAGATTCGCCCTCGGAAACAAGAAGTTCTGGTCCGGGAGGGATAATATCAACCACTTGACGTCCCTCTGACGCATCCGTTATGGTTATCTCATACCCCCCTTTTTCTTTTCGTATGATTTTGCTTACTATACCTGCTGCTGTAGCATTATAAACTGTATTGTTACTCTTGTTGCCGTCGGGATAAATCTGACCCCTTCCCCTGTTCCCGCCTACGTATATAGGATATTTTAAGAAGTGAACATCCTTCTTAGTAGCAGGGTCCGGGGAAAGAATAGGGAAGGTTATTTCACTATATTTTTTACCAGGGACAGGGCCTACCACAAGAATATTTGTTTTATTGGGGCGATAGCTCTGAAAAGACAAATTGCCAATCTTTTCTTTCATCTCAGGAGAAATACGATCGGGAGGGGCTAATTCAAACCCCTCCGGTAAAATAAGAACAGCCCCGACGTTCAACCCCCCTTTTTTACCATTAGCAAGAACCTGTTTCAGTTGCATATCATAAGGAATTCGAACAACTGCTTCAAATACAGTATCAGGAAGTACCGTTTGTGGAACCTCAATTTCCACGGGCTTATTAGCTAAATGGCAATTGGCACATACAATACGCCCAGTCGCTTCTCGTGGATTTTCATAACCCTGCTGTGCAAAAATGGGATATGCACTTGAAATGGACGTCCGAGTTAAGATATATATCATGAGCGATACGGAAATAGATCGAGTAATCTGTTTCTTTAGCCAAGAAAAAGCATTTCTAGTTTGCATGGTCCAATCATTGATCGCGAAAATTTCTACAATAAATTGGGTAGGTCGCTAGTATAGTTCCCTAGCCACGATTCTGCTATTTGCTGGAATAATCTAGGATGAATCTTCCCGATGGTTAGAAATAGGAAGAGTAAATATTATTTTCAATACTTTGCTTATGTACAACTACAAAGTACCAAGCATTCTAATTGGATTAGATTAATATCAATGGATCCTTTATCATTCAGTTATTGAATCATAAATCAGTAAAATTGACGGAGACAGACTAGTTAAATAACGGAAAAGCCAATATTTAAAACATGTATCAAAAATTACTGGAAGGATGCAAACAAGAATAGTTATAGTTTGCTCATTCGCAACAACTCCAACCTCGTTATAGATAGAGCGTATAGCGAATTCCCAACCTGGGGGTGAATGATATCCGAGAAAAAACTCAGTTACTAGAAGAAGACACAAAGCTTTTGCTGTGTCACTTAAGTTATATAGGAATTCCTGAGCCCAAGAGTTAAGAATAACAAGTTTTTCCTTACCCAAAATTGAATACCCGCTTAGAATACCAAACCAGATGATATTTGTTGAGAAGTGCAAAATCGTATCCATACGATTCTCATTTTGTATCGTGATTAATTGGATCGTTTCTTTATGGATTCCTATCCCAAACTCTTCGAGATGTGTTTCCGAGTATTCCTTGATCATTTCGTCCAAGAAGAGGAGTTCCTCTAATTCTCTGAATTTTTCTAGAAGACTCTTTTCTTGAATATTATTCAAGACAATTTGGGATTGCCCAGTATTCCACCAATTAGTAACCCAAGATTCCAGACATTTATTAACTGAGAAAGAAATCCACCAGGGCAAAAATACTATAGATGCAAGATAGAAAAGAGGAGTGAATGCTTTCTTTTTTGCCATTTTTTCGTCTGTAAATTGTTAATCAACCCATTCGTACACTCTATGCGATCGAATACTTCTTACACACATGAGTTTTATACAAGGTATCGAACTTATGAATCTATTTTCTTTGTGATTTTGTGGTTAGTCTTTGAATCTAGAAAGAATACAGAAATAGGCTAAGAATTCACTTCGAATGAAGAAATTTAGAATATTGTTTCCTGATATCTCAATTGGTCAAATTAAAAATAAAGTGTATCCTTTCGATGAATGATCGAAAGAACCACTTTAAGTAATGAATATTATTCAGATTTTGAGACGAAAGAACTCCTTTGCTATCAAAATATCCAATATTTCTAAAAAATTTCACTGATTACCCATAGTCAGGAATAGAATAATTGAGGGAAAGATATTAGGATGATCAAAAAAAAATGACTGGCAAAGGATAAATTGGCTAGTTCTCAGTATTTAATTAAGAAATCCAATTGTTGGTCATTAAAGAATACAAAAGAAAGAATTTAAAATTTACAAGATACGATCTATCTGGATCTAAAGTGTCAATTCCAACAAATATTGAACTAAAAAAAATTCTTGCTTTCGAAATGGTTTGCCGTCTGAGATGAATCTATTATTTCGATTTGTTATTTGTTATTGAATTGCGTGCGCATAAAGACCATAAAACGCATAAAGACCATAAAAAGAGTTTCGTTTTATGGTTCTTTCATATACGTTTTCTTTAATTGAATGAACGTTCTGATTCTCAATTTATCAAAATACTTCAATTGGTACACGCAAGAAATAGGCTAATTCAGCAGCCTTTTGTTCAATTTCTCGTGGAGTCAAATTCTCATCAGTACGAGTCAAGGGAATGGACCCCTGGCCTCGGATGTCCATATAAAGAACACGACGAGCATAAATACCCTCTTTAACTTCTATTCTAACGGACTGAATATCTTTTATAAGGAATCGGAGGAATATGCGACGATTTTTTCCCGGAAATCCCCAACGAAAAATACAGACTATTCCTTCCTTTCTATCGAATCGATCATAACCACTACCTACATTCCAGGAAATTGTGCACCACAAATAAGAGCTAATAAAGAGACCCGCAATTCCGTAGAAAGACATCACGATTCCTTGTGGAAAAAAAATGATTTGCTGAGGCGGAAAAAAAGATAGCAAATTTCTACCAAGATAACTGGAAGTTCCAACTAATAAGAAGCCTAATGAACCTAAAAAAAGGATCAAGGCCCAGCAGAAATTACTTATTTTTCGAGACCCCGTTATAAGTTCTATCCATATATCGTCTGATCGCCAAGTCATACTTTACTCGATTGCATTTTATTGGAATTGAGATAATACCCCAGAGAAATTTGACTTTACTTTTTTGTTTCCGAAGTAACTCTCATCAACTAGCACTAGTTTGAGGTGAACTAGCACTAGTTTGATGTCAACCTTTAGGAGTAATTCATCAAATTGGTTAAATCTAAAATAATAACATACTCTTTATTTAATACGATCCCACTATACATATCGATATACATATAGATTCACCGACTACATTTCAGCCATCCAGAGATCCTGATCTATTTGAAAATTGCTAGAATTGATATATCCATATATCATGTTTCTGCGGGCATAAGAGTTTTTTCCTTTATGTTCGGTGGAAATCACATGTTATACTATATTCCAATAAATAGATATCCGTGTTATGATACAAGTCCACGTTTTCAAAAAAAAAATGGATGAGATTGGGTCCCAGCGGATCTAAACAATCTTGTTTTTTTGAACATGAAGAAATAAAGAAGCCATTGCAATTGCCGGAAAGACCAGGCCTACTAACGGCACAAAAATAGATGGAAGGTTCAAATTTGTCATAGAAGGGGTACCTCGATTTACTATTTGTATCTGTTATTATGTTATTATATAAATAAAGATATCTTGTAATAATTATAATTAAATTAAGAATTTGAATTCTAATTAGATAATATTTATTATTAATAGAATTTGAAGAATTTTTAATTCTTAGTATAGATCGAAGTATCGATATATCTAAATCTAACTGAGTACGTATAATAAGAATAAGTGCAAAGAATGTAGAACTGTAGAACTAAATAAATGGACTTATTCATCTCCTCCATGAGAAAGATATGTATGATAATGATAATAAACTTTATTATTTTTCTTCATTTCTTTGTCTTTTGTTCTTGTCTTCTAATTTTCTAAAAATAGATAAAGAGTTTTTTACCGATTATCGAAGGATTCGTTCGAATCCGACCCAACATGGATTTTTAGCTAAAATGGTTTTTCGGTAGATAGAGAAAGATACAAAACTCTATTATCTATATTGAAATTTCAAATTATATACCTAAGACAAGACCAAATTCGTTTTATTTTACTAATTTCACGAAAGGAAGAACTCACTCTTGGTGATAAAGGTTTCTTGATTCGTAATCAGGAATATAGGTCAAAAAAAGAGTTATCCTCAACTTTCGTTTTGATTCTTTCTACAATTCGATCTTCTATCACCAAAGAAAAGGCCATTATTATCTTATTTACTTTGATTCCGATAAACTAACTACTTTTTGCTACAAACACAAAAAAAATAATTGAACTTAGTGCTCTACTTGATTTTGCTTGACTTTTGATTCAAAGGAAAAAAGGCGTGGAGCTTAAATAACTCACTCAGAACGCTTTTTAAAAGATTACGTGGTACAATTAGGTCGAATAAACCCTTCTGGAATAAGTATTCAGCTGCTTGTGAACCTTCGGGTACTGTTTTATTCAATGTTTGTTCAATTACTCTTTTACCTGCAAATGCAATGTAGGCATTGGGTTCGGCAATAATGATATCCCCCAACATACCAAAACTAGCTGTCACTCCACCAGTTGTCGGAGATGTAAGGATTGATACATAAAATAATTTTTTATTTAATTGATAATCATATAAAGCAGACGATATTTTAGCCATTTGCATCAAGCTCAAACTTCCTTCCTGCATGCGCGCCCCCCCAGAAGCACACACTATAATAAGAGGTAAATTTTGATTGGCAGCGTGTTCAATCAAACGGGTGATTTTCT